GGCCCTTCCTTATTTTCAGAAAATGAAGCAAAACTTCTAAAATTTTTGTTAAATGCAATTATAACTATCGCTAATGGTCACAAAATAAAACAAAAATCTTTTGGAATAAAAGAAATCAGTAAAAAAGTCCCTCGAAGGTCAGACAAATTTATTACCGAGTTGGAACAACAGACGGGCGTAATTCAAGAAGGCGTACGGGTGGGCCATCAGATTCGTTCAAGAAAAATTGACGATATAGTACTTTTTACTGATAACAAATGGAATTCTAAAAATCTTGATAAAACAGGCCCGCTATATACGATAGAATATTTGCAAGAATCGGATTTTCGTCGAGACATAATCAAAGGTTCTATGCGTACTCAAAGGCGTAAAACTATTATTTGGAAACTGTTTGAAGCAAATGCGCACTCCCCACTTTTTTTGAACAGAAGAAAAAAATCCCCCTTTTTTTCTTTTGATATCTCCGAACTGATGAAACTTATCTTTAGAAATTGGATGGGTAAAGGGGCAGAATTAAAAGATTATACAGAAGAACAGACAAAAAGAAGAGAGAAACAAGAGGAGAACAACATAAAGGAAAAAGTGCGGATAGAACTGCCGGAAATCTGGGATCTCGTTCCATTTTCGAAAACAACAAGAAGTTTGCTATTAATAATTCAATCGATGCTTAGAAAATATATTATATTACCTTCATTGATAATAGTTAAAAATATTGGGCGTATCTTATTATTCCAACCCCCTGAGTGGTCTGAGGATTTTCATGAATGGAAGAGAGAAAAGCATATTAAATGTACCTATAACGGTGTTCAAGTATCAGAAACAGAACTTCCCGCAAATTGGTTAACAGAAGGTATTCAGATAAAAATACTATTTCCCTTCTGTTTGAAACCTTGGTACAGATCTAAGCCTAAGTTGCGGCCCTCTTATAGAGATCTAAAAAAAGAGCAAAAAGGGGATAATTCTTGTTTTTTAACGGCTAGTGGAATGGAAACTGACCTTCCTTTTGGTTCTCCCCGAAAAAGAACTTCCTTTTTTGAGCCCATTTTTAAGGATTTTCTAACTCTAAGAGTTTTAATAAGAAGAACAAAACATTTTCTACAAGGTTCAAAAGAAACAAAAAGGGGGTTTATCAAAAACGTTTTATTTCTGTTTCTAAAAAGAATAAAAAAAGAGCTCTCAAAAGTAAATCCAACTCTATTTAGATTGAAAGAAGTATATGAATCCGGTGAAACTAACCAAGAAAAAGGTTCTATAATCAGCAATCAGACAATTCATAACTCGTTTAATAAAATTCGATCTACAGATAATTATTCACCGAGAGAAAAAAAAATTAAAAATATAACTGATAGAACAAGCACAATCAGAAAGAAAATAAAGAGTATTACAAAAGAAAAAAAAAAAGGAACTCCAGGAATAAACAGTAGTCCTAATAAAAGAAGTTATAATGTAGAATCGCCAAAAGATATTTGGCAAATATTAAAAAGAAGAAATACTCGATTAATCTGGAAATTACAGGTTTTTATAAAAATTTTTATTGAAAAAATATACATAGATATCTTTCTATATATCATTAATATTGCCAGAATGTATACACAACTTGTTCTTGAATCAACAAAAAAAATTATTAAAAAATATAAATACATTTACAATAATGAAACAAACCAAGAAACAATTAATAAAACAAATCAAAATACAATTCACTTTATTTCGACTATAAAAAAGTCACTTTATAATATTAGGAATAGTAAGAAAAATTCACATCTTTTTTTTGACTTATCCTCCTTGTCGCAAGCATATGTATTTTACAAATTATCCCAAACCCGAGTTATTAATTTATATAAGTTAAGATCTGTTCTTGAATATCATGGAACTTCTTTTTTTCTTAAGACTGCAATAAAGGATTCTTTTGGAACACAAGGAATATTTCATTCCGAATTAGAGCATACGAAATTTCCAAGTTATGGAACGAATCAATGGAAAAACTGGTTAAGAGGTCATTATCAATACAATTTATCTCAGATTAGATGGTCTGGATTAATACCACAAAAATGGCGAAATACAATCAATCAAGGCCGTATAACTCAAAAAAAAAATTTAAAAAAATGGGATTCAAAAGACCGATTACTTCATTACAAAAAACAAAACGATTTTGAAGTATATTCATTACCAAACCCAAATAAAAACGAGAATTTTCAAAAATACTATAGATATGACCTTTTATCATATAAATCTATTAATTATGAAAGGAAGACGGACTCATATATTATTTATGGATCACCATTGCAAGTAAATAACAACCAAAGAATTTCTTATAATTACACCACACAGAAACAAAAATTCTTTGATATACTAGAGGATATTCCTATCAATAATTATCTAGGAAAGGGTGATATTATGTATATGGAAAAAAATCCAGATAGAAAATATTTTGATTGGAAAATTATCAACTTTTTTTTAAGAGAAAAAGTTGATATTGAGACCTGGATCAAAATGGATCCCA